TCAATAATAACTCCTTAGAACTGGGAAAAACCTTGTTATGAGCTATCACATACATTTCCTTTTTTCTATTTGATTTTGTATATAAAATACAAATTATTTCTTAGTAGTAGTTTGATCTATTCCCAATATATTCCTTTATTCCATTACTCGTTATATTCTAGTCAATCCAATTGGTTAAATTGTTGTTCATATTGAAATGAATCGAGATTGATAAGGAGTTGGTTAATGATGCTCGAACATGTACTTGTTTTGAGTGCCTATTTATTTTCTGTCGGTCTATATGGATTGATTACAAGTCGAAATATGGTTAGGGCTCTTATGTGTCTTGAACTTATATTAAATGCGGTTAATCTCAATTTTGTAACATTTTCGGATTTTTTTGATAGTCGTCAATTAAAAGGAGCCATTTTCTCCATTTTTGTTATAGCTATTGCAGCTGCTGAAGCTGCTATTGGACTCGCTATTGTTTCATCAATTTATCGTAACAGAAAATCAACTCGTATAAATCAATCGAATTTGTTGAATAAGTAATATTATCATATAAATTAGAATTTTCATAAATTAATAATTAATTCAAATTAGCATGTCTGCCACGTAAAGTATCCTCATGTTATCACAAACATACGAAATCAAAGTATTTTGGCGCTGTCAATCCAGAAGTAGATTAATAAAAAAAACTCGGGGAACTCATCGATTCATCTAGTATTTAAATATATAATTCATTTATCAATTTACTAGATTGAAACCTTCTCACGTTCAAAAATGGATAGATCAAATGTCACATTCAGTAAAGATTTATGATACATGTATCGGGTGTACTCAATGTGTCCGAGCCTGTCCCACGGATGTATTAGAAATGATACCTTGGGACGGATGTAAAGCCAAACAAATAGCTTCTGCTCCAAGAACAGAGGATTGTGTTGGTTGTAAGAGATGTGAATCCGCCTGCCCAACAGATTTCTTGAGTGTTCGAGTTTATTTATGGCATGAAACAACCCGCAGCATGGGTATAGCTTATTAATACGTTACAGAAAACCCTACTTGAGCCCATTTTTTTTTACCGCCAAAACCTTTGCTCAAAAATATCTTATTTTTGGGCATAGGTTTTTCTGGTCCAAGTGTATCTTGTCTTTACCACGAACAAATTTCCTTGGTTAACAATAATTGTAGTTTTACCAATATTTGCGGGTTCCTTTATTTTATTTCTTCCACATAAAGGAAATAGGGTAATTAGGTGGTATACTATATGTATATGCATGTTAGAACTTCTTCTAACAACCTATGCATTCTGTTATCATTTTCAATTGGACGATCCATTAATCCAACTAGTAGAGGATTATAAATGGATCAATTTTTTTGATTTCCGTTGGAAATTAGGAATAGATGGACTGTCTATAGGACCCGTTTTATTAACAGGATTTATCACTACTTTAGCTACTTTAGCAGCCTGGCCTGTTACTCGGGATTCTCGATTATTCCATTTCTTGATGTTAGCAATGTACAGTGGTCAAATAGGATCATTTTCTTCTCGGGACCTTTTACTTTTTTTCATCATGTGGGAATTAGAATTAATTCCGGTTTATCTACTTCTATCCATGTGGGGAGGAAAGAAACGTCTCTACTCAGCCACAAAATTTATTTTGTACACGGCGGGAGGTTCCATTTTTCTCTTAATGGGAGTTCTGGGTGTCGGTTTATATGGTTCTAATGAACCAACATTAAATTTTGAAACATCAGTGAATCAGTCGTATCCTGTGGCTTTGGAAATAATATTCTATATTGGATTTTTTATTGCTTTTGCTGTCAAATTACCGATTCTACCCCTACATACATGGTTACCAGATACCCACGGAGAGGCACATTACAGTACTTGTATGCTTCTAGCCGGAATTTTATTAAAAATGGGAGCGTATGGATTGATTCGGATTAATATGGAATTATTACCACACGCTCATTCTATATTTTCTCCTTGGTTGATGATAGTAGGTACAATACAAATAATCTATGCAGCTTCAACATCTCTCGGCCAACGCAATTTAAAAAAAAGAATAGCCTATTCCTCCGTATCTCATATGGGTTTCATACTTATAGGAATTGCTTCTATAACCGATACGGGACTCAATGGAGCTATTTTACAAATAATCTCTCATGGGTTTATTGGTGCTGCACTTTTTTTCTTGGCAGGAACGAGTTATGATAGAATACGTCTTGTTTATCTCGACCAAATGGGCGGAGTAGCTATCCCCATGCCAAAAATATTTACGATGTTCAGTAGTTTTTCCATGGCTTCGCTTGCATTACCGGGTATGAGTGGTTTTGTTGCAGAAGTGATAGTCTTTTTAGGAATAATTACCAGCCAAAAATATCTTTTAATGCCTAAAATTGCCATCACTTTTGTAATGGCAATTGGAATGATATTAACTCCTATTTATTCATTATCTATGTTACGCCAGATGTTCTATGGATATAAGTTATTTAATACTAAAAACTCTTATTTTTTTGATTCTGGACCGCGCGAGTTATTTGTTTCGATCTCCATTTTTCTACCTGTAATAGGTATTGGTATGTATCCGGATTTTGTTCTTTCACTATCAGTTGACAAGGTTGAAGGTATTCTATCTAATTATTTTTATAGATAGTTTTCTTAAAGAAAAAAACTCCTATGATTTTTAAGAGTTGGTTGACTAATGAAAAGAAAAAAGAAGAAGGATTTTTATTCTCTTAAATCTTAAATAAAGTAAAAACAAAATATGAATTTGAATTTTCACCCAATATACTTGGTCTTTGCGAGAACCGTGTGAATCACTACACTACTTGACTTGATTCACACGGTTGTCGCCGGTTGACACAAGGTGTTTTATATACACCGTATTCCACTCGGTTTGTATTCGTAAGAACTTTTTTGGAATTTAACTAGAGGTTAACGTAAATGAACCATAACTATGTAGCCCTATTCCTAATAGATTTACCCCAAAATAGCATATCCAAATTATAAGAAAGCCTAGAGTCGCCACAATTGCGGAATTTGCCCCCTGAAAATTTTTATTTGTTCGAATATGCAAATAAATTGCGAATACGATCCAAGTAATAAAGGCCCAAGTTTCCTTTGGATCCCAACTCCAATATGATCCCCATGCTTCATTAGCCCATACTGCTCCGGAAAGAATACCTATGGTTAAAAATATAAATCCTAGGCTAATCACACGATAACTCCAATAATCTAATTGTTGAATCAATTGGGCCTTGTAATAATTCTTAGCAGACAAAAAATAATTTTTTTTAAACATATTGTTTCTTTCATTCTTGTATTGGATTTCACCAAATGAAAAAGACTCATTTAATTTTAAGAAATTATTACTTTTATAACTATAAAAAATCTTTCTAAATGTAATGACTAGAAGTGCTACTGATAATAATGATCCACAAAGAAGAGCCGCATAGCTCAATATCATCATACTTACGTGCATTATTAACCACTCCGATTGTAGAGCAGGTACTAATATTGTGGGTTTACGTATTTCAGTTAAAAGACCCGAAGTAGCAAAGCCTTGGGTAAAAATAGTACTTGAGGCAGTTATTTCGGTTAAATAATTTTTTCTTATTTTGAAATAAGGGACTATATGAATAAGGGAGAAACTCCATGAAAGAAAGATTAATGATTCATATAAATCACTTAGTGGGAAATGGCCCGAATAAATCCAACGAGTGATTAATAATCCTGTTAGACAGAAAAAAGTAACTATCATCCCCTTTTCTGACGAATCATATGGTTTTATGATTTCATTGCCCAATAAGGTTATCAAATGAATTATAATTACAATTGAAACAATCGAAAAGGAAATATGAGTGAATATATGCTCTAAAGTTGAAAATATCATAAAAATGAAAAAAAGGGAGGGAATCTCCTAAATTAATATTAATTAAGAATTTAGAAATCGGGAATTTAATTTATTTTTATTATAGGATCTATTGGATATCTTTTAGAAGATGTCATGCCGCCACTCGGACTCGAACCGAGATGCTCTAGCACTGCTTCCTAAGAGCAGCGTGTCTACCGATTTCACCATAGCGGCTTACTCGAACTAATAATAGCCTATTTATATTCAATCGTCGATATTGAACAAGTCAATTCAATCAAATAAGTTTTTTAGTCAACACTCAAATTGATAAAAAAAAAATGAGTTCAAAAGTCAATTTGAAGGTTCATTGGTTTCATTTATTAGGGTGTCCTGTCCAGTTTATTTATCTTAGGGCTTTGACGTAGTTTATCCTATTCTAAAATCCAACTTTTGTAAGTAGATTATTCTCTCGATAGAATAAAACAACTGTTTTCATTTTTTACTTTTATTGATACTTCATTATTTCTCGTTTATCTGATTTCATAAATTTAAAACAAAAAATAAATTTTCTCAATGAATCCAAAATAGGTTATTTTGGATTACTTCAAATTGACACATTATTTGTACATTGACAGATTAGTTATATATAATATCTCAACAATGAAGTTCTTTTATTAATTGGGCTCAAAATTGGAGATATATGGTAAATCCATTTCATATAGTAATTACTAAAAAATTAGTAAAAATTATAAATTAAGAAGTCATAAAGTTATTAAAAATTTTTTACCATGTAATCCATTAGTTTCAACAATACATTAATTTGAACTAAAAAGATTATATCTGCCCTTCCCGAGAAAGAGAAAAATTGTTCATTATTGTAAAGGTCGATGGGGAAAATAAGACTCCCCACCACAAAAATATCAGTGAAAATATACTACAAAATATACTACAAAGAAATAAAAAATCTTGTATTTGTTTCTTTATTCTTTTTTTTTTTTTTAGAAGTCAGAAAACAGAAGAATTCTTTTTTTTAGACATCTTATAAGATGGAAACCTGGTCTATTTCATATTGATTAGAATAGGGACTGCCAATTGTTAATTTCATATTAAAAAAGTATTGAGCCAAATTTTTGAGTCAAATCCATTCCGATTATTCCAATATTTTAGGACTTATTTGTTTGTCGTACAAAAAAACTTTTTGAATTCCCAGTAGAAAGAGATTTCCCTAATGACAAAGCTTTTAACGCCGCCCAATATCCTTTCCTTTTCCAAATATTTTTACGAATACGCTTTTTTGATATAGAAGTACGTTTTTTTGGAACTGCCATTTTAAAATCATTGTTATAGTTGGATGTGAAAGACATCTATTATTCAAAACAAATATTATTCAAAACAAATTATTATTTATTATTTCTTATTCATTATCTATTTTTTCTATAAATAATATTCTCTTCATAAAAAAGAAATATAGATATGTGAAAGATCCGTTAAATTGGATCAAAAATTACTCGAAATAATAAAATTTTGATTCCATACAATATTTGTCAAACCAAAAATTTTTGGTTTGGAACTCTTAGTTCTCCTCTCAAATTTATATCTTTAGAATCTGATATGTCATAGAAATGAAATTTAATGATTTAATAAAATTTAATTTTAATAAATTTAATAAAATTTAATAAAATAAAGAAAGAACCTAAAAGACCTTGATTTTCGTCATTCTAGACTTTATTTACACGTAATAAAATACCTCAAAGGATTGTAAACTTTTGCCTAATAAAAAACTTGAGTCTGTTTTTAGTCAAACTCGAGAAAAGAATACACCTAAATTCAATTTTAAAATTCGAATGAGATTACTAATAAATCTGTTAAAGGATACGTGGTTTGATAAAAAAATATCTCAGTCGTTTTTTACCCTTTCTCCATAAAAAAAGTTCATTTTAGATCTATAATATTCTAACGTTTACTAAGAAATCGTTTTGATTGAAATGGAAAACAATCAATCCCATAATGAATTAGTTAATGCGTTGAAAGAAACTAACTAAACTCAAGAGTTTTTATTTCATTAGACCGATGACCTTAGTTAATCCTATAATTCATATCAGCATCAAGTACTCTTTTTAGCGTAATTTTTTATCCTTGCTCTATCAATCTAAATTATTATTACGAGAATTTCTCGTAATAATAATTTAGATTTGCATTTTCATATTATAAGTATTCATTTTTATATCAAGTATTCATTTTTATATCTAACTTGGTCATCTCATTTGACCAATTGTAACTTCTTGTTTTGAATATTTGAACGATTTTAAAAAGACTCAGAATAAATACTAATCTAAAATTAAATAAATACTAATCTAAAATTATTTAAAATTATTAAATAAGTTAGTGCATATCTTGATTTTTTATTGACTTTTTTCGAACGAGGTAAGATCCGGTGAATCGGAAACAATTAATTAAGAATAAAAAACTTTTTTTATGGAACAGACATATCAATATGCGTGGATAATACCTTTCCTTCCACTTCCAGTTCCTATGTTAATAGGGTTGGGACTTCTTCTTTTTCCGACGGCAACAAAAAGTCTTCGTCGTATGTGGTCTTTTCAGAGCGTTTTATTGTTAAGTATAGTCATGATTTTTTCCATGAATCTGTCTATTCAGCAAATAAATAGCAGTTATGTCTATCAATATGTATGGTCTTGGATTATCAATAATGATTTTTCTTTAGAATTCGGATACTTGATCGACCCGCTTACTTCTATTATGTTAATACTAATCACTACTGTTGGAATTATGGTTCTTATTTATAGTGATAATTATATGTCTCATGACCACGGATATTTGAGATTTTTTGCTTATATGAGTTTTTTCAGTACTTCCATGTTGGGATTAGTTACTAGTTCAAATTTGATACAAATTTATATTTTTTGGGAATTAGTTGGAATATGTTCGTATCTATTAATAGGATTTTGGTTCACACGACCTGTTGCAGCAAAGGCTTGTCAAAAGGCGTTTGTAACTAATCGTGTTGGCGATTTTGGTTTATTATTAGGCATTTTAGGGTTTTATTGGATAACGGGGAGTTTTGAATTTCGTGATTTATTCCAAATATTAAATAACTTGATTTGTAATAATGAGGTCAATTTTTTATTTGTTACTTTGTGCGCTATTCTATTATTTGCCGGTGCGATTGCGAAATCTGCACAATTTCCCCTTCATGTATGGTTACCTGATGCAATGGAAGGGCCAACTCCGATTTCGGCCCTTATACATGCTGCTACGATGGTAGCAGCGGGAATTTTTCTTGTAGCTCGACTTATGCCTCTTTTCATAGTCATACCCCACATAATGAATTTTATCTCTTTGATAGGGATAATAACAGTTTTTTTAGGAGCTACTTTAGCTCTTGCTCAAAAAGACATTAAGAGGGGTTTAGCTTATTCCACAATGTCTCAACTGGGTTATATGATGTTAGCTCTAGGTATGGGGTCTTATCGCAGTGCTTTATTTCATTTGATTACTCATGCTTATTCCAAAGCATTATTGTTTTTAGGATCGGGATCTGTTATTCATTCAATGGAAACTCTTGTTGGATATTGTCCAAAAAAAAGTCAGAATATGGTGCTTATGGGAGGTTTAACAAAACATCTACCAATTACTAAAA